TAATGATTCATATAAATCGCTTAATGGTAAATGCCCCAAATACACCCAACGAGTAACTAATAATCCTGTTATGCAGAAAAAAGTAACTATCATACCCTTTTCTGACGAATCATATAGTCCTACGATTTCATCGACTAATAAAGTTATCAAATGAATTGTAATTACAATTGAAACGATAGAAAAGGATATATGAGTTAATATATGCTCTAAAGTTGAAAATATCATAAAAATTATTAAAAGGGGGTCCCGCAATTATAGGAATTGAAATCGGGAATTGAATTCATTATAGGGCTTACTCTTTTAGAAGATGCCATGCCGCCACTCGGACTCGAACCGAGATGCTCTAGCACTGCTTCCTAAGAGCAGCGTGTCTACCTATTTCACCATAGCGGCTTATTCGAAATCATAATAACCTATTTTTATTCAATCGTCGAGATTGAAGGAGTTAATTAAATGCAATATTTTTTAGGAAACCATTAAATTGATGAATAAAAACTTGTTTAAGAATTAGGGATTTAAACGTTTTCGTTAATAATATTTATTATCTTTTTTTTTTTTTTTAGAATGTCAATTTTATTTAACTGAACTAAAAATGTAGTTTTTCGTAAGTTATTACTTTATGTTTTCCTAAAACAAAAATGTTACGGTTGGAACTAGATTATTTTGACTTCAATCCATAGATAGAACTAAAAACAATGTTCTGTCTCGTTTGCATTTTTTAATGATTCATTTATTTTATCATTTATTAATATAAAATAAAAAAATAATTTTATCGATAAAATATAATTTTTATATAACACAATTTCAGCGATACACTCAAGGGGTTTTTGTAAATATTTGCATAGTTAGTTTTATATGAATTTTTAGGGTTTTTCGTTGTGTAGAGAATTTGTGTTAAGATTTAGCAACCCGATTAAGTTAGGTATTAGTATGGGTGTATCAATTATATAACAATATTTTATATTTCTATCGAAATTGTACCGTACTTCAAAAAATACTTTATAAATTTTTAAATTAATATATATTATATCTTTGATATATATTATATTTTGATCGATCTTCCAATCGAACCATAGGATCTAAAACAGATCACTCAAAATTGGCACATTCGTCATATAACTACCTAAAAATGTAAAAGGGGATTTTATTAATAAAATTAATAAAATTGGGTTAAAGAGTTTATATAGTGATAATAATTTAGAAAAATAATGATTTAGAAGATTATAAAACATATTTAAAACTAAATCAATTAGTTTCAACGAACCCTTCTTTTAATATATAATTATAATATTAATATATAATTATAATATATAAATATAATAAAAAATAAATTTATTTTTATTATTGAGTCAAGTCGATGGGGAAAGTGAGAATCCCCATCCTGAAAATTATAAAATATACTAAAACGAAAGGTGAACCCTTGTGCTTGCATTTATCCTTTTTTCAAACAAAAAAGTACCATTAATTTTTCGAATTAAGTAGACAACAGAATTCTTATCTATATCAGAAATGAAAGAAAAAAGACGCCTTCTAAATTAAAACATTATGAAACTAATTATTTATTATTTTATATAAATATAAATTTATATTATTTTACTATTATGATGTTAATTAAAATTCTTATAACTTATAAATCTTATAAAAAAATTAGAAACAAAATTAGATTACTTTTCTAATTAGACCGATTCAGATTTTTTATTGTATTGTTTGATTACTATTATTTATTTGTTACACAAAAAAAACTTTTAGAACTCCCGGTAGAAAGAGATTTCGCTAACGAAAAAGCTTTCAATGCTGCCCGATATCCCTTCCTTTTCCAAATATTTTTACGAATCCGTTTTTTTGAAATAGAGGTGCGTTTTTTTGGAACTGCCATTAAAAAATTATAATAGGTTCTTCGGTTGGATGTGAAAGACATCTATTGTTCAAAATAAATTTTTCTTTACTGTTCTCTATCTATTTATTCTCTAAATTATACTCCCTTCATAAATAAAGGGGGGTGTGTAAAAATCGCATAAAATATTACTAACAACAATCCCCTATGCCAAATAGAATAGAATTGATTGAAGTTGATAAAATACAATACAAACAAAAAAGAAAAGATTGTGCGTTTAGTTTTCTTTCTATTTTCGTCGTGTTACATTTATACATGTAATAAAATACATCAAAAGTTTAATAACCCAACCCCTCTATCGCTTAATTAAAAAACTTTAATAATTTTCTATTATATTAATTTTAATTAATTTAATTGGTCAAACTCGAAGAAAGAGTACACCCAACTTTAATTCTCAAATTCGAGTGGGACTAGTAGTTAATCTGTTAAAGGATACAAAATATATAATTTTTTATTATTAAAGGCATTTTATTTGCCCTTTTTTTTTATTTTACATAAAATAAAGTGTTGGATATCATAGCATTTCCTACAAATAGCTTTTATTGTAATGGAAGACAATCAATTAGTTACAAAACAAATTGTTTAATGATTCTGAATAACCGAATTACAATTACAATAAATAGTTTTTATGGGTCAAGTTATGCGCTTTATGATTCATACCAAACACTGTTTTTGGTGTAATTATTTATCCTCGCTCTATAGATATAAAAGATATAAATAAATTATTGTAATACGTAATAATTAGAATGCAAATTTTATTTAAGTTTTATTTTATATATCTTAATTTTTTTTTTATTAACTGACCCCTTTCAACAGAAAACAAATAAGAACCGGTGAATCAGAAATAATTAATTAAGAAAAATATTTTATTTTTTTTTTATGGAATATACATATCAATATTCATGGATTATACCTTTCATTCCACTTCCAGTTCCAATGTTAATTGGAGCAGGACTTCTACTTTTTCCAACGGCAACAAAAAATCTTCGACGTATGTGGGCTTTTCCGAGTGTTTTATTGTTAAGTATAGTTATGATTTTTTCAGCCCACTTTTCTATTCAGGAAATAAATAACAATTCCGTATATCAATATGTATGGTCTTGGACCATCAATAATGATTTTTATTTAGAATTTGGCTGCTTGGTTGATCCACTTACTTCTATTATGTCAATATTAATCACTACTGTTGGAATGATGGTTCTTATTTATAGTGATAATTATATGTCTCATGATCAGGGATATTTGAGATTTTTTGCTTATATGAGTTTTTCCAATACTTCAATGTTGGGATTAGTTACTAGTTCTAATTTGATACAAATTTATATTTTTTGGGAATTGGTTGGAATGTGTTCTTATCTATTAATAGGTTTTTGGTTCACACGACCTAGTGCGGCGAATGCTTGTCAAAAAGCGTTTGTAACTAATCGTGTCGGGGATTTTGGTTTATTATTAGGAATTTTGGGTTTTTATTGGATAACGGGTAGTTTTGAATTTCGGGATTTGTTTGAGATATTTAATAACTTGGTTTATAATAATGAGGTTAATTTTTTATTTGTTACCTTATGCGCCTTCCTATTATTTGCCGGCGCAGTTGCAAAATCCGCCCAATTTCCCCTTCATGTATGGTTACCTGATGCCATGGAAGGGCCTACCCCCATTTCGGCTCTTATACATGCCGCTACTATGGTAGCAGCAGGAATTTTTCTTGTAGCTCGGCTTCTTCCTCTTTTCATAGTTATACCTTACATAATAAATCTAATAGCTTTGACAGGTATAATAACATTACTTTTAGGAGCCACTTTAGCTCTTGCTCAAAAAGATATTAAGAAAAGCTTAGCTTATTCTACAATGTCTCAATTGGGTTATATGATGTTAGCTCTAGGTATGGGGTCTTATCGAGTTGCTTTATTTCATTTGATTACTCATGCCTATTCGAAAGCATTGTTGTTCTTAGGATCTGGATCAATTATTCATTCGATGGAAACTATTGTTGGATATTCTCCAGATAAAAGTCAGAATATGGTTCTTATGGGCGGTTTAAGAAAACATGTACCAATTACAAAAACCGCTTTTTTATTAGGTACACTTTCTCTTTGTGGTATTCCACCTCTTGCTTGTTTTTGGTCCAAAGATGAAATTCTTAATGATAGTTGGTTGTATTCACCGATTTTTGCAATAATAGCTTGTTCCACGGCAGGATTAACTGCATTTTATATGTTTCGTATCTATTTACTTACTTTTGAAGGACATTTAAATGTTTATTTTCAAAATTACAGCGGCAAAAAAAATAGCTCGTTCTATTCAATGTCTCTCTGGGGTAAAGAAGGAAAAAAAATTATTAAAACAAGCTTTCGTTTATTAGATTTTTTAACTACGAAAAAAAATGAAAAAACTTATTTTTTAAACACGTATCGGATTGATAGTAATGAAAATGTAAGAAGTATGGTACATCCGTTTATTAGTATTGCTCGTTTTGGCACTAAAAACACTTTCTCATATCCCCACGAGTCGGACAATACTATGTTATTTCCGATGCTTGTATTAGTTTTATTTACGTTGTTCGTTGGGGCCGTAGGAATTCCGTTATTCAATCAGGAAGGAATGGATTTGGATATACTATCCAAATTCTTAAGTTCGTCTATAAACCTTTTACATAAAAATAGAAACCATTCTGTGGATTGGTATGAATTTATCACAAATGCAACCTTTTCCGTTAGTATAGCTTATTTCGGAATTCTTATATCGTCTTTTTTATATAAGCCTGTTTATTCATCTTTACAAAATTTAAATTTATTTAATTCATTTGTTAGAAGTGTTCCTAATAAAATTAAAATTTTGGGGGGTAAAATAATAAATGTGATATATAATTGGTCGTATAATCGTGGTTACATAGATTTTTTTTATGTAATATCCTTTACTAAAGGTATAAGAGGATTAGCTGAACTAACTCATTTTTTTGATAGACGAGTAATTGATGGAATTACGAATGGAGTCGGTATTGCGAGTTTTTTCGTAGGAGAGGTTATCAAATATGTAGGGGGTGGTCGAATTTCTTCTTATCTTTTAGTGTATGTATCCTATGTATTAATTTTTTTATTTATTTTTT